GATTACGGGGTTTATTGGAATATGAAATTCAACCCTGGAAATACAGAATCCCAATTTTTTTTACTACCCGGAGCTTCGATACATTTCGAAATCGAGAGATGTCTACCGGGGGAGGTTCTATCAGACAACAATTAGCCAATCTAGATTTACGAATTATTATAGACTATTCATTGGTAGAATGGAAAGAATTGGAGGAAGAGGAACCCACAGGGAATGAATGGGAAGATCGAAAAGTTGGAAGAAGAAAAGATTTTTTGCTTAGACGCATGGAATTGGCTAAGCATTTTATTCGAACAAATATAGAACCAAAATGGATGGTTTTGTGTCTATTACCAGTTCTTCCTCCTGAGTTGAGACCAATCTATCATATAGATGAGGATAAACTAGTGACCTCAGATATTAATGAAATCTATAGAAGAATTATCTATCGGAATAATACTCTTACAGATCTATTAACAACAAGTATAGCTACGCCAGAAGAATTAATAATATCTCAGGAAAAATTGCTACAAGAAGCCGTGGATGCACTTCTTGATAATGGAATCTGCGGACAACCAATGAGGGATGATCATAATAGAGTTTACAAGTCGCTTTCAGATGTAATTGAAGGCAAAGAAGGAAGAGTTCGCGAGACTCTGCTTGGTAAACGGGTCGATTATTCAGGGCGGTCCGTGATTGTCGTAGGCCCTTCACTTTCATTACATCGATGTGGATTGCCTCGCGAAATAGCAATAGAACTTTTCCAGGCATTTGTAATTCGTGACCTAATTAGAAAACATCTTGCTTCGAATATAGGAGTTGCTAAGAGTCAAATTCGGAAAAAAAAACCGATTGTATGGGAAATACTTCAGGAAATTCTGGATGACCATCCTGTATTGCTGAATAGAGCGCCTACTCTGCATAGATTAGGCATACAGGCATTCCTCCCCGTTTTAGTGGAAGGACGCGCTATTTGTTTACATCCATTAGTTTGTAAGGGCTTCAATGCAGACTTTGACGGGGATCAAATGGCTGTTCATGTGCCTTTATCTTTGGAGGCTCAAGCAGAGGCACGTTTACTTATGTTTTCTCATATGAATCTTTTGTCTCCAACTATTGGGGATCCCATTTCGGCACCAACTCAAGATATGCTTAGTGGACTCTATGTCTTAACGAGTGGAAATCGTCGGGGTATTTGTGTAAATAGGTATAATCCATGTAATCGTAGAAACTATCAAAATGAAGATAATAACTATAAGTATACAAAAAAAAAAGAACCCTTTTTTTGTAATCCCTATGATGCAATTGGAGCTTATCGGCAAAAACGAATCAATTTAGGTAGTCCTTTGTGGCTGCGGTGGCGACTAGATCAACGCGTTATTGCTGCAAGAGAAGCTCCCATCGAAATTCACTATGAATCTGTGGGGACCTATTATGAGATTTATGGACACTATCTAATAGTACGAAGTATAAAAAAAGAAATTCTTTATATATATATTCGAACCACTCTTGGTCATATTTCTCTTTATCGAGAAATAGAAGAAGCCATACAGGGGTTTTGGCAGGGCTGTTGTAATTCTATGCTACCAACGGGAATTCGAGTCTCTCCGGGTTAACTAGAACCATAATTGCGGAATTTCTACGTGAATCAAGATCTAGAAAAGGAAGTTTTCCAATCACTGACTCAAGCCCATTGTCAAATTCTACTCAGCGCAATATGGAGGTACTGATGGCAGAACGGCCCACTCAGGTCTTTCACAATAAAGTGATAGACGGAACTGCCATGAAACGACTTATTAGTCGATTTATTGATCACTATGGAATAGGATATACATCACATATCCTGGATCAAGTAAAGACTCTGGGTTTCCGACAAGCTACCGCCGCATCCATTTCATTAGGAATTGATGATCTTTTAACAATACCTTCTAAAAGATGGCTAGTTCAAGACGCTGAACAACAAAGTTTTATTTTGGAAAAACACCATCATTATGGGAATGTACACGCGGTAGAAAAATTACGTCAATCGATCGAAATATGGTATGCCACAAGTGAATATTTGCGACAAGAAATGAATCCTAATTTTCGGATGACCGATCCTTTTAATCCAGTCCATATAATGTCTTTTTCGGGAGCCAGAGGAAATGCTTCTCAGGTACATCAATTAGTCGGTATGAGAGGATTAATGTCGGATCCCCAAGGGCAAATGATTGATTTACCCATTCAAAGCAATTTACGCGAAGGACTCTCTTTAACAGAATACATTATTTCTTGCTACGGAGCCCGTAAAGGGGTTGTGGATACCGCTATCCGAACCTCAGATGCAGGATATCTCACGCGCAGACTTGTTGAAGTAGTTCAACACATTGTTGTACGTCGAACAGATTGTGGCACCGTTCGAGGTATTTCTGTAAGTCCTCGAAATGGAATGATGGCGGACAGGATTTTTATCCAAACATTAATTGGCCGTGTATTAGCAGATGATATATATATAGGTTCGCGATGTATTGCTACTAGAAATCAAGATATTGGGGTTGGACTTGTCAGTAGATTCATAACTTTTCGAGCACAACCAATCTCTATTCGAACCCCCTTTACTTGTAGGAGTACATCTTGGATTTGTCAATTATGTTATGGCCGGAGTCCAGCTCATGACGACCTGGTCGAATTGGGAGAAGCCGTAGGTATTATTGCAGGTCAATCTATTGGAGAACCGGGCACTCAATTAACATTAAGAACTTTTCATACCGGCGGAGTATTCACAGGGGGTACTGCAGAACATGTGCGAGCCCCTTCTAATGGAAAAATCAAATTCAACGAGGATTTGGTTCATCCGACACGTACACGTCATGGACATCCTGCTTTTCTATGTTCTAGAGACTTGTATGTAACTATTGAGAGTGAAGATATTATACACAATGTGTGTATTCCGCCCAAAAGTTTTCTTTTAGTTCAAAACGATCAATATGTAGAATCAGAACAAGTGATTGCTGAGATTCGTGCGAGAACATCCACTTTGAATTTGAAAGAGAAGGTTCGAAAACATATTTATTCTGACTCAGAGGGCGAAATGCACTGGAATACTGATGTGTACCATGCACCTGAATTTACATATGGTAATATTCATCTCTTACCAAAAACAAGTCATTTATGGATATTATTAGGGGAGCCCTGGAGATACAGTCTAGGCCCCTGTTCGATCCACAAGGATCAAGATCAAATGAACGCTTATTCTCTTTCTGTCAAGCCAAGATATATTGCTAACCCCTCAGTAACTAATAATCAAGTGAGACACAAATTTTTTAGTTCGTATTTTTCTGGTAAAAATCAAACAGGAGATAGGATTCCTGATTATTCAGAACTGAATCGAATGACATGTATGGGTCGTTGTAATCTCAGATATCCGGCCATTCTCGACGGCAATTCTTATTTATTGGCAAAGAGGCGAAGAAATAGATTCATCATTCCACTTGAATCGATTCAAGAAGGCGAGAACCAACTAATACCTTCTTCAGGTATCTCAATGGAAATCCCCAGAAATGGTATTCTCCGTAGAAATAGTATTCTTGCTTATTTCGATGATCCTCGATATATAAGAAAGAGCTCAGGACTTACTAAATATGAGACTAGAGAACTGAATTCAATCGTCAACGAAGAGGATTTGATTGAATATCGAGGAGTCAAGGTATTTTGGCCAAAATACCAAAAGGAAGTAAATCCATTTTTTTTTATTCCCGTGGAAGTCCACATTTTGGCCGAATCTTCTTCCATAATGGTACGGCACAATAGTATTATTGGGGCAGATACACAAATCACTTTAAATAGAAGAAGTCGGGTAGGCGGATTGGTCCGAGTAAAGAAAAAAGCAGAAAAAATGAAACTGATAATCTTTTCTGGAGATATCCATTTTCCTGGAAAGACAAATAAGGCATTCCGATTGATACCACCAGGAGGGGGAAAACCAAATTCCAAAGAATACAAAAAATTGAAAAATTGGCTTTATATCCAACGAATGAAACTTTCCAGGTATGAAAAAAAGTATTTTGTTTTGGTTCAACCTGTAGTCCCATATAAAAAAACGGATGGTATAAATTTAGGAAGACTTTTCCCGCCGGATCTCTTGCAGGAAAGTGATAATCTACAACTTCGAGTTGTCAATTATATCCTTTATTACGACCCAATTCTTGAAATTTGGGACACAACTATTCAATTAGTTCGGACTTCTTTAGTGTTGAATTGGGACCAAGACAAAAAGATCGAAAAGGCCTGTGCTTCCTTTGTTGAAATAAGGACAAATGGTTTGCTTAGATATTTTCTAAGAATCGACTTAGCGAAGTCACCTATTTCTTATACCGGAAAAAGGAGCGATCTGTCGGGTTCAGGATTGATCTCTGAGAAGGGATCAGATCGCGCTAATGTCAATCCGTTTTCTTCCATTTATTCCTATTCCGAGGCAAGGATTCAAGAAGCTCTTAATCCAAATCAAGGAACTATCCATACGTTGTTGAATCGAAATAAGGAATCTCAATCTTTGAGAATTTTGTCATCATCCAATTGTTTTCGAATAGGCCCATTCAACGATGTAAAATCTCCCAATGTGATAAAGGAATCAATCAAAAAGAACCCCCTAATTCCAATTAGTAATTCGTTGGGCCCGTTAGGAACAGGCTTTCCAATTTATAATTTTGATTTATTTTCCCATTTAATAACCCATAATCAGATCTTGGTAACTAACTATTTGCAACTTGACAACTTCAAACAGATTTTTCAAATACTTAAATATTATTTACTAGATGAAAATGGTCAAATTTATAATCCCTATTCATGCAGTAACATCATTTTGAATCCATTCCATTTGAATTGGTATTTTCTCCATTACAATTATTGTGAAGAGACATCTACAATCGTTAGTCTTGGGCAGTTTCTTTGTGAAAATGTATGTATAGCCAAAAAAGGACCGCATTTAAAATCGGGTCAAGTTCTAATTGTTCAAGTTGACTCTGTGGTAATACGATCAGCTA